TATCTACAGGACCTAAATTATCAACGGGCTCTCCAAGAACGTTGAAAATTCGTCCTAGAGTAGCTCCACCGACTGGAACACTTAGAGGAGTTCCCGTGTCAATTACTTCCATTCCTCTCGTCAGACCGTCTGTAGCACTCATAGCTACAGCTCTGACTCGATTATTTCCCAATAATTGCTGTACTTCACAGGTTACATTAATTTGCTTACCGGCGGTATCCTGACCCTTAACTATCAAAGCGTTGTAAATATTAGGCATCTTGCCCGGGGAAAAGGCTACATCCAGTACCGGACCAATGATTTGAACAATACGCCCCTGATTTTTTTCTTCGAGTGTAGAAACCCCAGGACCGGAAGTAGTAGGATTGGTTCTCATAATAATAATCAAAAGTGAAATATGTCGAAATCGATTGCGAATAATTACCGAATTGAAAAGAAATGGAAATGTCCGATATCAAATGGGTCGGTTAATTGAATAAGAATGAATAAGAAATAGAAAGTGAGAGTTCGACCGATTTTATTTTGTTAGTACCTTACGACCAAATTCCATTTTTTACTCATTCAATGAATGAGTTCATTTTCAAGTTCAACCAACGCCTTTTTTCAAACAAAAAATATCAAGTAGATAAATAAGAATCATGAGAAAGTCTTTTATTTCTCTATCATTAGATAGAATTCTATCCCTATTTTCTATGTAATTCGAACCGGATCTCTATTTAGAATATGATTCATTATTCCTATCTTATTGACCGTTGCTCATTCCTTATTTCAGCATATTCATTTCCGCCTACTCTTGTTTTATTTATCTTTTTCATGTTCATGTATGAATGGAATCCCGCCTATTTTCCCATCTAGGATTTACATATACAACATATACCGCTGTCAAGGGTGAATATTTTATTATTTCGGTATTTCGATGAAGAGACTTTTTGAAATTTTCAAAGATTGGGTTGCGCCATATATATGAATTCAAAGATTGGGTTGCGCCATATATATGAAAGAGTATACAATAATGATGTATTTGGTGAATCAAATACCATTGTCTAATAACGAACCGTTCAAATTAGTGGATAGTTGGTACTATTTAATTGAAAATTTTGTGAGAAATATTCTCCTGTTTGTGAAAGGTTTCATTCACGCCTAGCTTAATCCATGTCGAGTAGACCTTGTTGTTGTGAGAATTCTTAATTCATGAGTTGTAGGGAGGGACTTATGTCACCAAAAACAGAGACTAAAGCTTACGTTGGATTCAAGGCTGGTGTTAAAGATTACAAATTAACTTATTATACTCCTGAGTATGAAACCAAAGATACTGATATCTTGGCAGCATTCCGAGTAACTCCGCAACCCGGAGTTCCGCCCGAAGAAGCAGGGGCTGCAGTAGCTGCCGAATCCTCTACTGGTACATGGACAACTGTATGGACCGACGGACTTACCAGCCTTGATCGTTACAAAGGACGATGCTACCACATCGAGCCCGTTGCTGGGGAGGAAAATCAATATATTTGCTATGTAGCTTATCCTTTAGACCTTTTTGAAGAAGGTTCTGTTACTAACATGTTTACTTCCATTGTGGGTAATGTATTTGGCTTCAAAGCCCTACGAGCCCTACGTCTGGAAGATCTACGAATTCCTCCTGCTTATTCCAAAACTTTCCAAGGCCCACCCCATGGAATCCAAGTTGAAAGAGATAAATTGAACAAGTATGGTCGTCCTTTATTGGGATGTACTATTAAACCAAAGTTGGGGTTATCGGCTAAGAACTACGGTAGGGCGGTTTATGAATGTCTCCGCGGTGGCCTTGATTTCACCAAGGATGATGAAAATGTGAACTCCCAACCATTTATGCGCTGGAGAGACCGTTTCGTATTTTGTGCCGAAGCTCTTTATAAAGCGCAGGCCGAAACGGGTGAAATTAAAGGACATTACTTAAATGCTACGGCAGGTACATGCGAAGAAATGATAAAAAGGGCCGTATTTGCTAGAGAATTGGGAGTTCCTATCGTAATGCATGACTACTTAACGGGGGGGTTCACCGCAAATACTAGCTTGGCTCATTATTGCCGAGACAACGGCCTACTACTTCATATCCACCGTGCAATGCACGCAGTTATTGATAGACAGAAGAATCATGGTATGCACTTCCGTGTACTAGCAAAAGCATTACGTATGTCTGGTGGAGACCATGTTCACTCAGGTACGGTAGTAGGTAAACTAGAAGGGGAGCGGGAAATTACTCTGGGTTTTGTTGATTTGCTACGTGATGATTTTGTTGAAAAAGATCGAAGTCGCGGTATTTATTTCACTCAAGATTGGGTCTCTATGCCAGGCGTTTTGCCAGTAGCTTCAGGGGGGATTCACGTTTGGCATATGCCTGCCCTGACCGAGATCTTTGGGGATGATTCCGTACTACAGTTTGGTGGAGGAACTATAGGACACCCTTGGGGAAATGCACCCGGCGCAGTAGCGAATCGTGTGTCTTTAGAAGCGTGTGTACAAGCTCGTAATGAAGGACGTGATCTTGCTCGTGAGGGTAATGAAATTATTCGTGAAGCTGCTAAATGGAGCCCCGAACTGGCGGCTGCTTGTGAAGTATGGAAAGAAATCAAATTTGAATTCGAAGCAATGGATACCTTGTGATCCAGTAGTTCTAGTTTGTTCCTTTAGTTTCAATTAAACTCGGCCCAATCTTTTACTAAAAGGATTGAGCCGAATAAAATAGAATAAAATAAAGAAAATAAAGAAAAAGCAACGAGGATCCCATGTATTTGCATCTATTTTGCATAATATTATCTATATAGATAGATAATATATGTCCACCTTGCCTAAGATATAAATAAAAAATAAGATCTAAGATTTAATAACTCAACGCTGCTATTGTTAGATCCATAATTAATCCTATGGATCCTTAGGATTGGTGGATCCTTTTATATCCCACAGTTTAGGATCATAAAAAAATCAAACAAACTAAGGGTCACAATTTCTTCTACCCATCCTGTATATTGCCCTTTTCATTCTGTGTTGCAATAGAAATTTCTTATTCTCTTATATAATAATTTCTTATTCTCTTATATAATATTATAAGATATATATATATATATAATATAATAAGATATATAATAAGAGTGCGTATTCTATTATAATAGTATGAGATTTTACGAAAGAAAATGATTTCTTCATAGTATAGTGAAGAAGAATTTTGATCTTTTTCTTGTCGATAATAATTTGTATACAACATGGGAGAAACCTCTCCCTCTTTCTATTTTATATAGAAGAAAAGGTTCTATCATATCTATCATATATAGTAAATTACTAAACATTCCAGATTCCCATGAGAAAATCATTTATTTATTGCAATACTTAACTCCCTAATTGCAATACTTAACTCCCTATTATATTACTTAATTTCATAATCTTAGTGATTGAATTTATATGTTTATTACGATAGGAGATAAAATAGTGAACTGATTATTCATCGAATGACTATTCATCTATTGTATTTTCATTCAAATAAGGAAAGGTTCTATGGAAAGGCGGTGGTTCAATTCGGTGTTGTCTTACGGGAAGTTAGAATACTGGCGCGGGCTAAGTAAATCAATGGGCAGTTTTAGTAGTCCTATTGGAAATATCAGCGGAAGTGGGGGCTCCACTATAAATGATAGGGATAAAAATATTGAGAATTGGGGTGATAGGGGCAGTTATAGTTGCCCTAGTGTTGATTATTTATTCGGTGTTATGGACATTTTTGGTTTGGTTTCTGACGAGACTTTTTTCGTCAGGGATGGTAGTGGTGACACCTATTCCGTATATTTTGATGTCGAGAGTCAGGTTTTTGAGATTGACAATGATAGTTCTTTTCTAAGTGAACTAGAAAGCTCTTTTTCTAGTTATCTGAATAGTAGATTTGGGCCGAAGGACGACAATCGCGATTATTATTGTTACATGTATGATACGAAATACAGTTGGAATACGCACATTAATAGTTGCATTGATAGCTACCTTCGCTCTGAAATCCATATTGATAGTTACATTTCAAGTAGTAGAGACTATTACAACGATAGTTACATTTATACTTTCATTTTTAGTGAAAGTGTAAATGATAGTGAGAGCGGGAGCTCGGGTATAAAAACTAGCACTAATGATAACGATTCCAATATAAGAGAAAAATCGAACGATAACGATTTCGATATAAATAAAAAATACAGACATTTATGGGTTCAATGCGAAAATTGTTATGGATTAAATTATAAGAAATTTTTTCAGTCAAAAATGAATATTTGTGAACAATGTGGATATCATTTGAAAATGAGTAGTTCAGATAGAATCGAACTTTCGATTGATCCGGGCACTTGGGATCCTATGGATGAAGACATGGTTTCTATCGACCCTATTGAATTTCACTCGGAGGAAGAACCCTATAAAGATCGCCTCGATTCTTATCAAAGAAAGACGGGTTTAACTGAGGCCGTTCAAACAGGTGTGGGTCAACTAAACGGTATTCCTGTAGCAATTGGGGTTATGGATTTTCAGTTCATGGGGGGTAGTATGGGATCTGTAGTAGGCGAGAAAATAACCCGTTTGATCGAGTATGCTACTAATAGATCTCTACCCGTCATTATGGTGTGTGCTTCTGGGGGAGCGCGCATGCAAGAAGGAAGCTTGAGCTTGATGCAAATGGCGAAAATATCTTCTGTTTCATACGATTATCAATCAAATAAAAAGTTATTCTACGTATCAATCCTTACATCTCCTACAACTGGTGGAGTAACCGCCAGTTTTGGTATGTTGGGGGATATCATTATTGCCGAACCCAACGCCTACATTGCTTTTGCGGGTAAAAGAGTAATTGAACAAACGTTGAATAAAACAGTTCCCGAAGGTTCACAAGTGGCTGAGTATTTATTCCATAAGGGCTTATTCGATCTAATTGTACCACGTAATCCTTTAAAAAGTGTTCTGAGTGAATTTTTTCAGTTACATGGTTTCTTTCCTTTGAATTCTAATTCAAAGCATTAGCCTCAATTATTTTCAACGAATTGGAGTTCATCGGAATAAAATCAAAATAACAATAAAAACAACGTAGTTTTTCTTTGGTTACATAAGTTCACAGTTCGATAGTAAGAATATAAGTAAGAATCAAATCAAAAGTTTTGGATAATGACTTTTTTCGTTTTTCTCCAGATTGAATCGATTTTTCTCCTATCCCTTATTTTAGTACAGTATTACTGATTACTAATCAGTAACCCCCTATATTAGGGGAAAGGGTGAATTCTTCTTTTCTAGGGATAGCATTTTTTAGGAAAATAAAAGAAATTCTATGTTCCCTTATTACGTATTAAGATATAGAATACGAAAAATGCAAATAATGAAAATTTCTAATCGAAGTCTTGCCTATTTTTATATCTCCTGAGAACCCACATTTTGGACTAGGAATTCCCGTTTTGTTAGATTGGATCCTAACGAATGAATCCTTATAAGAAAAAGGCCTTATTATTATTAATCAGAAGATTAAGGGGGAAAACTAATAACGGATTATCTATCATAGACCCATTTCATGTAGAAAGCTAAATAGGCACACCCCCTTTTGTTCTACATTCTTTTCACTTATGATATACTTATCATACTTATAATATACTTATTATAAAATATCTTTATAATATAACATAACAGGTACAAATATTTAATCGAGGCACCCGTTCTATGACAGATTTCAGTTTACCCTCTATTTTGGTGCCTTTAGTAGGCCTAGTCTTGCCGGCAATTGCAATGGCGTCTTTATCTCTTCATGTTCAAAAAAACAAAATTGTTTAGCTTTGATGTAACCAAACCCTATCAATTTATTTTATTATTTGGCTTTGGATGATAATGATAATATAGATATCGATTTAGTAGAATATGGTACGACGTGTAGATCTTTACGAACACAAACAAAAAGCAGTTATGCACATTTTGTCTAGATACATGATAGATGAATCGAGTATATACATATAGGGATAACTGTTTTCAAAAAAGAAATTATCGGATCGGAAATAGAAAGTCAGTTTATCTATATGTTATGTAGATATACATAGTAAGATCATACTATAGAATAGAGGAATATTTTCTTTCTTATTTTACTTGCTAACCTGTTTGGTGAATTATTCCTAATGGATTGGATGGTATGATCATAGTGCTAGTTGATGAGAGTTACTTCGAGAGCAAAAAAATAATATAAGAAAGTCAAATCTATTTCATTTGGCTTAGCTTATTCTATCAATTCCAATAGAATACAACTGGATCTAGTATGAACCGGCGATCAGAACGTATATGGATAGAATTTATAACGGGGTCTCGAAAAACAAGTAATTTCTGCTGGGCTTGTATCCTTTTGTTAGGCTCGCTAGGATTCTTATTGGTTGGAATTTCCAGCTATCTTGGTTGGAATCTCATACCCCTATTCCCCTATCAGCAAATCGATTTTTTCCCCCAAGGGATTGTCATGTCTTTCTATGGAATTGCTGGTTTGTTCATTAGTTCCTATTTGTGGTCCACGATTTTGTGGAATATAGGTAGTGGTTATGATCGATTTGATAGAAAAGAAGGAATAGTGTGTATTTTTCGTTGGGGATTCCCTGGAATAAATCGCCGCATCTTCCTACGAGTATTTATGAGAGATATCCAGTCCATCCGAATCGAGGTCAAGGGGGGTGTTTATCCTCGTCGTGTCCTTTATATGGACATCAGAGGCCAGGGGTCCGTCCCCTTGACTCGTACTGATGAGAATTTCACTCCACGAGAAATTGAACAAAAAGCTGCGGAATCGGCCTATTTTTTGCGCGTACCAATTGAAGTATTTTGAAATGAACTGCATAATGAAAATTTTTTTTTTTTTCAGTATGGGCGAAGGAACTCGGGAATACCCTTTTTGAATAGGGCCGGGGTCCCTTTGTTTATTAGAGCAAACCGCGTTCGATTCTATTTTCCCTGTTCCATTAGTAATACCGCCGTGACCTATAGAATAAAACAAACAGACGTATATAAAAGAAAAGAATCATAAGAAGACGCCTTTTTCAACAAGGGATTTTTTATGCATAATGGAAAACTCCATTTTTTAGACTAGTATCTAGTATAAAGTAAAATAAGCATGAATTGTATTCATCATACATATCAGAGCATAATCCTTCGGAATACTGTACAGAATTCATCTTTTTATTTTTAGGGAAATACTTTGTTTTGTTCAATCAATATGCCAATATACCATATTACTATATACATACAGATGGGTTATCTCTCATAAATTATCTCTCCTTTTTCAAGAGATCTTTATTTTTATCCCCTCTTTTGTTCCTTGATAACTAAAGTATTTGATCTCTCATAAACATCCAACCTTTCTCCCGCTTTCCCCTCGTCCATTTCGGATTTTCTCATCAATATTCGTCGTCAGAAATATCCCTAAACTACCCCTGTGGTGTGGGCGGCTAGTGAAACATTTTTTCAATTATTGATTACCGAGGGAATGGAATTTCTTTCGTCTAGAAATGCGAAGAAGATTCATTACTTATTTAATGTTTAAGTGATTTAATGTTTAAGTGAAGGCGACTTTCAAGCATTCATCGAAAGAAACAAATGAAGAGAGGGTTGATTTGATCCATTGAGATATCTATCTGGAACGAACAATATTGGATCATTTCTTCACTCGAAAGAAAGAGGGGCCTTATCTATATCTTCTACTTAATATATATATCTTTATATATATCTTCTAGATATAGATATGAGCACTAAACGATCCAAGGTAATAGATCCACAGGTTCCATACCTTTTTATCGAACTCATGCTTCATAGAAATATCAGATTAGACGGAGTTTACGAATGAAGTAGGTTCATTAACAATTCAAAGAATAGATTCAAAGTGCCGAAAAAGAAAGCATTGGCCCCGCTCCTATATCTTGTATCTATAGTTTTTTTACCGTGGTGGATCTCTCTTTCATTTCAAAAAAGTCTGGAACCTTGGATTACTAATTGGTGGAATAGCAGGAAATCCGAAACTTTTTTGAATGATATTCAAGAAAAGGGCGTTCTAGAAAAATTCATAGAATTAGAGGAACTACTTCTGCTAGACCAAATAACAAAAGAGTGCCCCGAAACACAGATACAAAAGCTTTATATAGGAATATACAAAGAAACGATTCAATTGGTGAAAATTAAAAATGAAGAGCATATCCATATTATTTTACAGATTTCGGCGAATATAATCTGTTTTGCTACTCTAAGTGGCTATTCTATTCTATGTAATGAAGAACTTGTGATTGTGAATTCTTGGATTCAGGAATTCCTATATAACTTAAGCGACACAATAAAGGCTTTTTCTATTCTTTTAGTAACGGATTTATGTATTGGATTCCACTCACCCCATGGTTGGGAACTGATGATTGGTTTGGTCTACAAAGATTTTGGATTTGCTCATAATGAGCAAATTATATCCGGTCTTGTTTCTACCTTTCCAGTCATTCTAGATACAATTTTGAAATATTGGATCTTTCATTATTTAAATCGTGTATCTCCTTCACTTGTAGTGATTTATCATTCAATGAATGAATGAACAACTCGTTTGATCCGCTGATATGAATCAAACAATAATGTTACTTTGTATATAAACAAGCAAGCCGTTTTGAATCTGATTCACTTTATACTTCTACCCGTGCAGGGTATTCAATTGCTCCTATATTCCAGTACAATTATTTCAGTCCAATGACAGAATTGTGGGTAGGGAACTAGGCTAGCTACCTACTTAATTTATTGTAGAAATTTCCGGGATCAATGATTGGACCATGCAAAATAGAAATACATTTTCTTGGGTAAAGGAACCGATAAATCGATCTATTTCTGTATTGATCATTATATATGTAATAACTCGGACATCTATTTCAAATGCATATCCTATTTTTGCGCAGCAGGGTTATGAAAATCCACGAGAAGCAACTGGACGTATTGTATGTGCCAATTGCCATTTAGCTAATAAACCAGTAGATATTGAGGTTCCACAAGCGGTACTCCCGGATACTGTATTTGAAGCAGTTGTTCGAATCCCTTATGATTCACAACTGAAACAAGTTCTTGCTAATGGTAAAAAGGGGGGTTTGAATGTAGGGGCTGTTCTTATTTTACCCGAGGGATTTGAACTAGCCCCCCCGGATCGTATATCTCCCGAGATGAAAGAAAAGATAGGCAATCTATCTTTTCAGAGCTATCGCCCCAATAAAAAAAATATTCTTGTAATAGGTCCCGTTCCTGGTCAAAAATATAGGGAAATTTTATTTCCCATTCTGTCTCCGGACCCCGCCGCTAAGAAGGACGCTCACTTCCTAAAATATCCTATATATGTAGGGGGCAACAGGGGTAGGGGTCAGATTTATCCAGATGGAAGCAAGAGTAATAATACAGTCTATAATGCTACAGCTGCAGGTACAATAACGAAAATTTTACGTAAAGAAAAAGGAGGATATGAAATATCCATCGCTGATGCATCGGACGGCCGCCAGGTGGTTGACAATATACCTCCAGGGCCAGAACTTCTTGTTTCAGAGGGTGAATCCATCAAACTTGATCAACCATTAACAAGTAATCCTAATGTAGGTGGATTTGGTCAGGGAGATGCAGAAATAGTACTTCAAGATCCATTACGGGTCCAAGGTTTGTTGTTCTTTTTGGCATCTGTTACTCTGGCACAAATCTTTTTGGTTCTAAAAAAGAAACAATTTGAGAAGGTTCAATTGTCCGAAATGAATTTCTAGGCCCGCGGATTCATCAAGTTATCAAAAAGAGATGCATTTTGGTTGATCGACATTGTATTATCCAAAAAAATCATGGAAAGCCCTTTTCTTGTTTTATTTATACGGTTTTCCACGCGATGTCGGAAATTACTTGTATACTACTTACTAGTAAAAGTATGTTGCAAAGAAGACTAATTGATCTGATCCTTTTTCGACCCAAATTGAAGTGGTTTGATTATGCCAGTCCTACT